AAACTTCTGGATGGGTATCCTACATCTGAACGGAATTCTTTCTGGTTAAAGAACCTCTTTCTAGTTGCTCTGAAACAATTCGGAGATTCTCTAGAAGAAATACGGGGTTCTGCTTCTGGCGGCAACATGCTATTGGGTGGTGGTCCCGCTTATGGGGTCAAATCAATACGTTCTAAGAAGAAATATTGGAATATCAATCTCGTCGATATTATGGATCTCATAAGTATCATACCAAATCCCATCAATCGAATCACTTTTTCGAGAAATACGGGACATCTAAGTCGTACAAGTAAAGAGATCTATTCATTGATACGAAAAAGAAAAAACGTGAACGGTGATTGGATTGATGATAAAATAGAATCCTGGGTTGCGAACAGTGATTCGATTGATGATGAAGAAAGAGAATTCTTGGTTCAGTTCTCCGCCTTAACGACAGAAAAAAGGATTGATCAAATTCTATTGAGTCTGACTCATAGTGATCATTTATCAAAGAATGATTCTGGTTATCAAATGATTGAACAACCGGGATCAGTTTACTTACGATACTTAGTTGACATTCATAAAAAGAATCTAATGAATTATGAGTTCAATAGATCCTGTTTAGCAGAAAGACGGATATTCCTTGCTCATTCTCAGACAATCACTTATTCACAAACCTCGTGTGGGGCTAATAGTTTTCATTTCCCATCTCCTGGAAAACCCTTTTCGCTCCGCTTAGCCCTATCCCCCTCTAGGGGTATTTTAGTGATAGGTTCTATAGGAACTGGACGATCCTATTTGGTCAAATACCTAGCGACAAACTCCTATGTTCCTTTCATTACGGTATTTCCGAACAAGTTCCTGGATGACAAGCCTAAAGGTTATCTTATTGATGATATCGATATTGATGATAGTGACGATATTGATGATAGTGACGATATTGATGATAGTGACGATATCGATGATGACCTTGATACGGAGCTGCTAACTATGACGAATGCGCTAACTATGTATATGACGCCGAAAATAGACCGATTTGATATTACCCTTCCATTCGAATTAGCAAAAGTGATGTCTCCTTGCATAATATGGATTCCAAACATTCATGATCTGTATGTGAATGAGTCGAATTACTTATCCCTCGGTCTATTAGTGAACCATCTCTCCAGGGATTGTGAAAGATGCTCCACTCGAAATATTCTTGTTATTGCTTCGACTCATATTCCCCAAAAAGTGGATCCTGCTCTAATAGCTCCGAATAAATCAAATACATGCATTAAGATACGAAGGCTTCTTATTCCACAACAACGAAAGCACTTTTTCACTCTTTCCTATACTAGGGGATTTTACTTGGAAAAGAAAGTGTTCCATACTAATGGATTCGGGTCCATAACCATGGGTTCCAATGCACGAGATCTTGTAGCACTTACCAATGAGGCCCTATCAATTAGTATTACACAGAAGAAATCCATTATAGACACTAATACAATTAGATCCGCTCTTCATAAACAAACTTGGGATTTGCGATCCCAGGTACGATCGGTTCAGGATCATGGGATCCTTTTCTATCAGATAGGAAGGGCTATTGCACAAAATGTACTTCTAAGCAATTGCCCCATAGATCCTATATCTATCTATATGAAGAAGAAATCATGTAAGGAAGGGGATTCTTATTTGTACAAATGGTACTTCGAGCTTGGAACGAGCATGAAGAAATTAACGATCCTTCTTTATCTTTTGAGTTGTTCTGCCGGATCGGTCGCTCAAGATCTGTGGTCTCCACCCGGACCCGATGAAAAAAACGGGATCACTTCTTATGGATTCGTTGAGAATGATTCTGATCTAGTTCATGGCCTATTAGAAGTAGAAGGCGTTCTGGTGGGATCCTCACCGACAGAAAAAGATTGCAGTCAGTTTTATAAGGATCGAGTGACATTGCTTCTTCGGTCCGAACCAAGTAATCCTTTCGATATGATGCAAAATGGATCTTATTCTATCGTTGATCAGAGATTTCTATATGAAAAATACGAATTGGAGTTTGAAGAAGGGGGAGGAGAAGGAGCCCTCGACCCGCAACAGCTCGAGGAGGATTTATTCAATCACATAGTTTGGGCTCCTAGAATATGGCACCCTTGTGGCAATCTATTTGATTGTATCGAAAGGCCCAATGAATTGGGATTTCCCTATTGGGCCAGGTCATTTCGGGGCAAGCGGATCATTTATCATAAAGAGGATGAGCTTCAAGAGAATGATTCGGAGTTCTTGCAGAGTGGAACCATGCAGTACCAGACACGAGATAGATCTTCCAAAGAACAAGGCTTTTTTCGAATAAGCCAATTCATTTGGGACCCTGCAGATCCATTCCTTTTCCTATTCAAAGATCAGCCCTTTGTCTCTGTGTTTTCACGTCGAGAATTCTTTGCAGATCAAGAGATGTCAAAAGGGCTTCTTACTTCCCAAACAAATTCTCCTACATCTATATATAAACGCTGGTTCATCAAGAATACGCAAGAAAAGCACT